CCAATTAGTATTCCTTTTATGCAGAAATGTCCCTTTGGATAATTTACATAATCTCCATTACTAATCCTTTGTGTACCTTTGTGTTCCTAACCATCCACTCATTTTTTTCTCAATCCCCTGTTATGGTAATACATGTATGGTAATACATACAAATGATAGTGAAAACCCCATACAGTTAATCTTTTGAACCCGCTTCAAGCTATGATGACCAATCAACTAATCTTGGGGTAAACGGTCTCTACTGCTTATGTTTACTTCTACTTAACCTTTGTACATAGGAAATGAGACTCAATCTTTTTACTGCGAATTTATAAGCTGTTTTCTTTCACTCATATAACTATCTGATTTAGTTCATCAACTCGAATGATGAACAAAAAAATGAAGATATCTATTCAACTCATTCAACCTCTTTCCTAGAAAGAAAGGAAATAAGGAAAATTTTATGTCTCAACGAATCGCACGTAGAGATATTGATAACACACATAGAGTTAATGGTATTTCATAACTAATCGATTGAGCAGCAGCTCGTAAACCACCTAAAAAGGAATATTTATTATTTGATCCATATCCTGACATAAGAAGTCCAATGGGAGCAATACTTGAAATGGCGATCCATAAAAAAACACCGATAGTGAGATCGGCTAGAACAAGGTGATAGCCAAAAGGAATTACTGAATAACTTAGTAGAATTGATATGACTGCTATGGATGGTCCGATACTGAATAAACGAGTATCTCCTCTAGATGGAAGAAGATTCTCTTTGAAAAGTAGTTTTGTCCCATCTGCTAGAGCTTGGAGAATTCCCAAAGGGCCGGCGTATTCAGGTCCAATACGTTGTTGTATCCCTGCGGATATTTCTCTTTCTAACCACACAATTACTAGCACACCTATTGTGATTCCCAATACAAGAGTCAAAATAGGGATAAGCATCCATATGATCCCATAGACCTCTTTTACGGATTCCAATCTGGAAAAAGAATTAATATCTTGTACTTCTGTTGTATCAATTATCATTTCAACGATCAACTTCTCCCATAATGATATCTATACTACCTAGTATCGTCATAATATCAGCCAATTTCATTCTTTTAACTAACTGAGGAAGAATTTGCAAATTGATAAAACCCGGCGGGCGAATTTTCCATCTCCAAGGAAAAACACTTTGATCTCCTATCAGAAAAATTCCCAATTCTCCCTTTGGGGCTTCGACTCTCACATAAAGTTCTTGTTTCGACAATTCAAAAGTAGGAGAAGGTTTTTTACTAATGAATCGATATTCAAAATCATTCCATTCGGTATTCCTTACTCTATCAAAGCATCGGATTTCTAAATTCTCATAGGGCCCTCCCGGAATTCCTTCTAAAGCCTGTTGAATAATTTTTATGGATTCCGTCATTTCATTGATTCGTATTAAATAACGAGCTAATGAATCTCCTTCTTTTTGCCATTGGACTTCCCAATCAAATTCGTCGTAACACTCATAATGATCAACTTTACGAAGATCCCATTGTATTCCGGAAGCTCGTAGCATTGGTCCTGATAAACCCCAATTTATTGCTTCCTCTCCACCAATAATGCCGACTCCCTCAACTCGTTCTAAAAAAATGGGATTCCGCGTAATAAGTTTTTGATATTCAGCAACCCCTGTTAAAAAATAATCGCAGAAATCCAAACATTTATCTATCCAGCCATGAGGTAGATCAGCAGCTACTCCTCCAATACGAAAATAATTATGCATCATTCTCATACCGGTGGCAGCTTCGAATAGATCATATACTAATTCTCTTTCTCTGAAAATATAGAAGAAAGGGGTCTGTGCACCAATATCTGCCATAAAAGGGCCAAGCCATAACAAATGAGAAGCTATACGACTCAACTCCAACATAATTACTCTGATATAGCTGGCTCTTTTAGGTACTTGAATATTTCCTAACTGTTCTGGTGCATTTACGGTTATTGCTTCTGTGAACATAGTAGCTAAATAATCCCAACGTGTTACATAAGGCAGATATTGTATAATTGTTCGGTTTTCCGCAATTTTTTCCATTCCTCTGTGTAAATAACCCAATATTGGTTCACAGTCAATAACATCTTCACCATCTAGAGTAATGATGAGTCGAAGAACACCATGCATTGATGGGTGGTGAGGACCCATATTTACTATCATGAGGTCTTTTCTTGTAGTTGGTACATTCATAGGTTTTTCCTCGATTCATTCTTCCATGAATTGCTGAAAACGAAAAGAAATTCATCAAAATTCAAGATCTAATAAATCAAATAATTAAAGCTCTTCAAATTAATGAGTTTTTGGCTCTCGAATATCCAACTGAACAATTAATTCTTTATAACGTACTCTATTTTTCTTTGACAAATAAGCCAGTAGCCGTTGACGTTTTCCCAGAATTTTCCGTAGACCTCTCTGAGATAAATAGTCTTTTCTATGTAATTCCAAATGTGAAGTCAGTCTTCGTATCTTATTGGTGAAACTGAATACTTGAAATTCAACAGATCCCCTGGTTTCTTCTTGCGAAATAATTGAGATGAATGGATTTTTTACCATAAAACGAAATCTTCTCCCCCTTTTCTTTGTTAAAGATATGAATTTTACGATCAGTAATAATAATTCCAGCCATTTGAATCTGGTATACTCAATTTCGTTATGAACTCCTAATTTTCTAATTTTATCAAATAAGATTAATTAACGATCAATCCAATTTTCAATTTGATTCGTATAGGGATACAAAAGGATGGCACTTACAAAAGAGAAGAATTTAGACCTAAAATAAGAAAATTCTGTTGATTCATTTATAGATCTAATTGATACGTCATTGAATTAGTATCATGTATCAGAATGGAATGTAAGACAACGCATGTGTGCATCTGTTTGCTTTCATATACCAGATATGGTACAGGATATATATAGGAAAAATGTCCCATCACTCAATTTGAAATTGTGGATACATATGTATCCTTACCATACTGAAACGACTGCCATTATTGGTATCAAACCAATAGCGATTCATACAAGCTAAATCTTCTAATCGATAATTGGGCCAAAGAAAGAATTTTAATTTAATCAATTTATTTTTATCTCTATCAAGATCTTTGCTCTCATCCAAAAATTGACTACAGTTTTTTACGTTATTCACATTGCAAAATACTAGATTTCTATCTATACCATTCCTATTCTTTGAATTGAAACAAATTAGAATTCTCAATTCTCTACGACTTCTAGGCGATAAAATATTTTCAGGAACAAGCAAATCATAATGATTTTTGTCGCTATTTCCAGTTATCCTTTGATGTCTTGCAATGGATTTATCAAAATTCTTCTTATCAACATATCTTTTTTCTTGGCATTTTTGATTAGTTTGATACTTATTCTTATGAACCAATGAAATACTTATGGTTTGATACATAATAAATTGTCCATCATTTTTTACAGACAGACGAACTGGTTCGATAATAAATATCCCCTTTTTCATCAATTCTGTAAAAGTTAAATCCTTCTGAATCAGCATTATATCCAGACTCATTTCCCCCCTTTGAATAGAGGATATAGCAATTTCTCTTGGATTTATCAGTCTAAGCAGGAGACAATATACCTTGATATTATTGATCATTTTTTGATTTAAAAAATCATCCCATCTCAATTGAAAAAGTAAATATCTTTTTAGGAAGAAATCGAGTTCTGCTTCCGTATTGCTTTTGTATTGCTTTTTTTTTTTACGTTTTTTTATGTCTGATCCTGCATAATCTTCTTCAACACCTTTTTCTTGGTTTGAGAGAACTGACCCATCATCCCCTTGGACTGTGGGTTCTTTTTCTTCTTGATTTCGATTCTCTAATTCAAGAGATTTTTTTTCATTCGATGATGTAAAAGGATTCCCTTTTTGTTTTTGTTTTACATTGATGTTTTTATTTTCACTAACATTTTCAATTCCAGTAAAATTTAAAAGAAGTAATTTGATCGGTATGACCCATGGTTTAATTTTATATACATTATAAAGTAGCAAAAATTCTGGGAAGAACCAAGGTTCCAGATTCGATATAGGACGACTTAGTATTTCTTCATTCATTCCCATCCAATCAAATCTTTTTTGATTGGATGATTTGATTTCTTGATGAATTGTGAGATAAAAAGGGCTTTTCTTATCAATTTTATCAATTATTTGATAATTACCAGTCTTAGTGTTTTTATTACTGTTGGTACCAATATCGATATTGATCCATGCCTCAATATCGACCTTCTTTCTAAGACAAAAATGGAGAATTCTACAATCAAAATATTTTCTATCCGGACTTTTCGCCATATCCATAATATCAGCTTCTCCTAGATAATTATTGATAAGGATATCGCCCAGCATATCAAATAATTTGTGTTTATATGTGTTGTAATTATAAGAAATCTCTTGGTTATTATTTACTTTTAATGGCGATCCATAAATATAGGAGTTCTTCTTATCTTCATAATTAATAGATTTATATGATAAAAGATCATATCTATAGTGTTTTTTAAAATTCTCGTTTTGATTTGGTAATGAGTCTACTTCATAATCATTTTCTTTTTCGTAATGAATGAATTGGTCTTTTTCATATGAATCCCATTTGTTTAAATCTTTAGTTTGAACCATACAACGTTGATTAACTCTATTTCGCCATTTTTGTGGTACTAATCTAGACCATCTAATCTGAGATAAATCGTATTGAGAATGACCCCTTAACCAGTTTTTCCAGTGATTCATTCCATAATTCCGAAGTTTCTTATGTCTTAATTCGGAATGAGATATTCCTTGTGTTCCAAAATAATCCTTTATTTCATTCTTAAGAAAAAGAGATGTTCCGTGATAGTGAAGAACAGATCTTAACTTATACAAGTTAATAACTTGGGTTTGTGATAATTTGTAAAACACATATGCTTGTGACAAGGAGGATAAGTCACAAAAAATCTGTGAATTCTTATTACTATTTCTAATATTAGAAAGTGACTTTATAAAGTGAATTGTATTTTTATTTGTTTTATCAATTCTTTCTTGATTTGCTTCATTATTGTAAATGTATTTATCAATAAGTTTTTTTGTTGATTCAAGAAAAAGTTGTGCATTGATTCTCGGAATATTAATGATACATCGAAGGATATCTATGTATATCCTTTCAATGAAAAATTGTATAAAATAATGCGAGTTACGAATTAATCGAGTATTTTTTCTTTTTAATATCTGCCAAATATTTTTGGGGGATTCTAATCTTTTAGCATTATGACTTTTTTTGTTAGGACTAATATTCATCTCTGGAGTTAGAAATTCCTTTGTCTTTTCTTTTGTAATTTTTTCTATTTGATTTCTGATTGTGCTTGTTCTATCAGTCAGATCTTTCTTTTTTTTTTCTGTCAGTGAATAATTTGTCCAATCCATAGATCGAATTTGAATAGACGATTCATCAATCATCTGATTACTATTACTGATTATCAAATCTTTTTCTTTTTTAGTTTCACTTGATTCATATACTTCTCTCAATCCAAATAATAGAATTGGATTTTTTTTTGAGAGTTCTTTTATTCTTGTTTTTATAAATAGAATGCTTTTGATAACCCATTCTTTTGTTTCGTTTGCGATCGTTAGAAACACATTTGTTCTTTCTTTTAAAACTCTTAGAACTAGAAAACAATTCTTTTTGAATTTTCTAATTTTTTTTCCGAGTTCTTTAAAAATAGGTTCAAAAAAGGAAGGTCGTTTTCGGGGAGAACCAAAAGGTAGTTCGGCTTCCATTCCCCAAACTGTTAAAAAACAAAAATCATCTTTTTGCCCTTTCTTTTTCATTGGATCTCTATGAGGAGATCGTAGCTTAGATCTGTGCCAAGGTTTCAGACAGAAAGGAAATAGGATCTTTATCTGAATACCGTCTGTTAACCAGTTTTTCGGAAATTCTGTTTCTGATAATTGAACACCATTATAGGTGCATTTAACATACATTTCTCTATTCCAATCCTTTAAATCTTCGGACCACTCGGGAAATTGAAATAATAACATACGGCCGATATTTTTAGATATTATCAATGAAGGTAATATAACATATTTTCTAAGAATTGATTGAGTTACTAAGACGGAACCCCTTATTACTTGAGCAAATACAATGCTATCCCAGGCTTCCGCTATTTCTATCCGTGTTTTCTCCTCTCTTTTGTCCTCTTCTCTTTTGTCCTCGTCGTTTTTGTCCTCTTCTTTTTTATCCCTTTCTTTTGTCTCTTCCTTCGCATAATCCGAAATTTGAAATTCTTTGTTTTTCCCCATCCAATTTATAAAAATGAGTTTCATCAGTCCGGAGATATCAAAAGAAAAAAAGGGTGGTTTGTCTATTCTGTCCAAAAAAAGGGGGGAATGTATATTTGCTTGAAATAGTTCCAAAATAGGTGTTTTACGTCTTTGAGCGCGCATGGAGCCTTTGATTATGTCTCGACGAAAATCCGGTTGTTGCGAATAACGGATTAAAGCCACTTCGTCTGCTTGATCAGGATTATTAGTCTTTTTGGTATTAGTATAATTATCGGTATTCTGTTGATCCTCAGTAAAAATCACTACACGTTTGGCTTTTCTTGAACGAATCTGATGATCCTCCGCCATGTCTTCTTCATTTTCTCTCTCCTGTTGTTCTAAATCGTCGATTAATTTGTATGACCAGCGAGGGATTTTTTTACTGATTTCTTTTATTCCAATAGATTTTTTTCTAATTGTTTGATCGTTGGGATCAGTTATAACTGCATCGAATAAAAATTTTAAAAACTTTGCTTGATCTTTTGAATCAATTCTTCCTTGTTCTGGAAATAAAAAAAGCCCTTTCAAATTGAAATTCGATGTTGATTCTCCAGAAAATTCACTAATTAAGTTCAAGAAATGACCAATTTCTGTTGATAATGATTTTCTATCAAACGTATCTATTTTCTGTTCAAATTCTGGAGAATCAGTAACAAGAAGGATACTATGGATCTTATTTATCCAAACAGTTTCTATGGAATTTCCTATGGAAGTTTCACTTATGATTGAAGGTGAAAAACAAAAATGGATTGTTCCACGATAGGGCCCATTCAAGAAAGGGTCATATTTTTTAGGCAAGTATTCTTTTTGAGTCTCATCATTACACAATCTAGTCCTTTTTTCGAGTACATCCAGAGCAAGAGATCCCTTGTCTAGAGCTTCTATTCTATTTCCAAACTCATTGCTTAGATTTTTTTCTTTTTGTTCATTGGTATAAATCCAATTATTATACAGTTCATCAGAGGAGAGTTTTTCGGTTGTGGACAAAAAGATCTTTCTTTGTATCATTTCCCAAAAAGTTGACAAGCTGGGTGGATACGTAAAAGATATTCTTTGTTTTCCATCACTTCTACATGTGTAAAAAAAATATTGTGACATTTCATTTCTTACAGCATTTTCAAATCGATTGTTTTTTATATATCTCAATGGACGATTCCATCGTTTATAGTCGAAAAGAAGTGTCACAAAG